TTCCTGTGATCGGTTTAATTGGTATTTTCTTTTATGGTTCATATTCCGGATTGGGTTCATCCCTGTAGTAAATGAAAGCGTAAGAACTCAACAGGAGACCCCCTCTTTCTTTGCTTTGACGAGAGGAGGTCCTGTTGAGTTCTTAATAATCATAAGATCCTTTATTCGTATAAATGAAAAAATAGAAAACTTTTTCCGATGTTTTAAAAAACTCCATTTCATTTTTTTTTCTGATGATATTTTTTAAAAATGAATTTCATTAATTGATTCAAAACATCTCTTCCTCGATAATATCTGTCAATACTTTCAAAGCAAAGTAAAAATAAAGAAAACAGAAAACAAAAAAGGAATCACTTGATTTCCTTTTTCTGGGCGGCACAAACAAAAACAAATAAAATATAAAATAAATAAAATAAGATAATAAATAGAAAAATAGAAATAAAAAATGTAATTAAAATGTTAAATAGATTGTATTAAATATATTGTATTGTAATAAAATATATTGTATTGTAATAAATTGTAATAGGAATATATTAATTAGATTATTATTAATTAGATTTTATATAATCTATTTCTATTTCTATTTATATAATCTATTTCTATTTCTATTTATATAATCTATTTCTATTTATATTAATTATATAGAATATATTATATATTTATATATATATCCCTTTTTTTTATTATATTATTTATATTATAAAATCTTATTATATATTATATTTATTATATATTATTTATATTATAAAATCTTATTATATATTCAATTTATTATATATAATATATATCTATTTTTTTTTAGATTTTTTAGATTTTTGATCACATATCATGCGAAGCGAACCCTTTCTATGCTAACTATGCTAAAAGAATCTTATTTGAAATTTGAGTATATAATATTTTTCGAAGAAATCCTATTTGTTCAATAAAATTCCCTCTCTTTTTTGTTTGTCGACTACTCTACTACTTCTTATATGTTTATATGTTATATGCTTATATGTTATATGCAATAAATAAAAAAAATCTATTTTATGTCATTATGGAATAAAGGTTCTAATAAAAACTCGGAAAAAATCTAAACTAAGAATGGGGTGGGGGATAGGATTCTTTGACGAACGAGATCAATAGGCATTATTATATGAAAATATTTGGTATATGAGACTATTTGGGAGAATATTTCGACACAAACAAGAGGGGTTCTAGGAAGACAAATAATCCCTCCTAGAATCCCGTTTTTCCAATTTTCAATTTATACTGTGCTTAATATTCTCCGTTTATTTATCTTCTGTTTAGTATCGAGTTGAATTTTCTTACAGTCAAATAGAAAAACAAAAACTATTCAAACTATTAATTGAATATATTTATATTCTATGACATTGAAATCCGAAAACTGTGACATAATTATAGTGCTCCAATTTCTCGGGGGTGAAAAAAAAAAAAAGAAATAAAAAATGGGTAAAGTCAAATAGTCTTCTTCACAATCTACATACTATGACTGACTAGTACTGCGGTGAATTCTCTAAATATGGTAGAACTAAATATGGTAGAAAAAGAATAGAAACAAACAGGGGGCTTTTCATAATCTTTTGATTATACAGAATTACATAATTATCAACAAAAAGATTTCGTTATTTTTACGAACTTAATATGTTGATAAATCCGCGGACCTAGAAATTCATTTCAGATAATTGAACCTTCTCAAACTGTTTCTTTTTAAGAACCAAAAAGATTTGTGCCAAAATAACAGATGCCACGAAGAACAAGAGACCTTGGACACGTAACGGATCTTGAAGTACTATTTCCGCATCCCCTTGACCAAATCCACCCACATTTGGATTACTCGTTAATGGTTGATCAAGTTTGATAGATTCACCCTCTGAAACAAGAGGTTCTGGTCCTGGAGGTATAATATCAATAACTTCGCGACCATCCGATGCATCTACTATAGTTATTTCATACCCCCCCTTTTCTTTTCGTATGATTTTGTTTACTATACCTGCAGCTGTAGCATTATAAACATTATTATTACTCTTGCTCCCGTCGGGATAAAGCTGCCCCCTTCCCCTGTTCCCGCCTACGTATATTGGATATTTTAAGAAGTGAACATCTCTCTTAGTAGTGGGATCGGGGGAAAGAATAGGAAAGGTTATTTCATTATATTTCTGACCAGGAACAGGGCCTACCACAAGAATATTTTTTTTAGTGGGACGATAGCTTTGAAAAGAGAGATTACCCATCTTTTCTTTAATCTCAGGCGAAATACGATCGGGGGGGGCCAATTCAAACCCCTCCGGTAAAATAAGAACAGCCCCCACATTTAAAGCCCCCCTTTTACCATTAGCAAGAACTTGTTTCACTTGCATATCATAAGGAATTCGAACAACTGCTTCAAATACAGTATCAGGAAGTACGGCTTGTGGAACCTCGATATCCACGGGCTTATTAGCTAAATGGCAATTGGCACATACAATACGGCCAGTTGCTTCTCGCGGATTTTCATAACCCTGCTGTGCAAAAATGGGATATGCATTTGAAATGGGTGCTCGAGTTATTATATATATCATGAGCGATACGGAAATTGATCGAGTAATCGCTTCCTTTATCCAAGAACAGTAATTTCTAGTTTGCATGGTCCAATCATTGATCCTGAAAAGTTCTACAATAAAATTTGGTTGGTCACTGGTACAGTTCCCTATCCATAATTCTGCTATGTACTGAAAGAATTTTACTGGAATATATGAGGAATCCGCTGGATGAGTAGAAAGAAAAAGAAAAAATAAGAATAAGTCAATTTTTGAATGGTTAGCTTTTGTACAAAATAACAAACTTTAGAATTGGATCAGTGGATCCTTTTTTCAGTCATTCATTGAATGATAAATCACTACAAGGGACGGAGATACACGATTTAAATAACGGAAAATCCAATATTTCAAAATTGTATCTAGAATGACTGGAAAAGTGGAAACAAGACTCGATATAATTTGATCATTATGAGCAAATCCAAAATCTTTATAGACAGAACCAATCATTAGTTCCCAACCATGGGTCGAATGGAATCCTATACATAAATCAGTTACTAAAAGAATAGAAAAAGCTTTTATTGTGTCGCTTAAGTTATATAGGAATTCTTGAACCCAAGAGTTAAGAATAATAAGTTCTTGATTACCTAGAATAGAATAACCGCTTAAAATAACGAAACAGATTATATTTGTCGAGAAGTGAAAAATCGTATTCATAAGATCTTCATTGTGCGTCTTGATCAATTGGATCGTTTCTTTGTAGATTCCGATACGAAGGTTTTGTAGACGTGTTTCCGGGTATTCCTTTATCATTTCATCCAAGAGTAACAGTTCCTCTAATTCTATGAATTTTTTTAGAATACTCTTTTCTTGAATATCATTCAAGAAAATTTCGGATTGCCTAGTATTTGACCAATTAGTAACCCAAGATTCCATATTTTTCTTAAATGAGAAAGAGATCCACCAGGGCAAAAAGACTATAGATGTAAGACATAGAAGGGGAATGAATGCTTTCTTTTTTGCCATTTTTCGTCTTTAATGAAGTCAGCTTCACCTCATTATATGATAAGAATATTTCTATCAAGTATAAGTTCTATTACAAGTCATAGAGCCTATAAAAAATCGATTCTCACGTTTTTTTATTTGTGCAATGCGGGAATTAGTTCTTGAATTTAGAAAGAATACACAAATATAATAAGAAAAAGAAAGAGTCTGCTTCCAATTTGAATGAAGAAAAGATATTGTTTCCAAAGATATCAATTGCTAAAATTCGACGCAATTGCCCCTTTCGATGAATGCATGAAAGAGCACTTCAAGTAATGAATATTAGTTGGATTTCGAAACAAAAAAACACCCTTTCTATCAACTATCAAAATCAAAAAATATCAAATATTTCAAAAAAAAAATTCAAGAATTTCTTCCGTTTTTTTTTAAGAAAGCATTCATTTCGTTTTTTTTTTTAAAATACTTCAATTGGTACACGCAAGAAATAGGCCAATTCTGCCGCTTTTTGTTCAATTTCTCGTGGAGTCAAATTCTCATCAGTACGAGTCAAGGGAATGACCCCCTGTCCTCTGATTTCCATATAAAGGACACGACGAGTATAAATACCCTCTTTAACTTCTATTCTCATGGACTGAATGTCTTTCATAAGGAATCGGAGAAAGATACGACGATTTTTTCCAGGAAATCCCCAACGAAAAATACACACTATTCCCTCTTTTCTATCGAATCGATCATAACCACTACCTACATTCCAAAAAATTGTACACCACAAATAAGAGCTAATAAAGAGACCAGCGATTCCATAGAAAGACATCACGATCCCTTGTGGAAAAAAAAGAATTTGCTGAGACGGAAATAAAGATAGCAAATTCCTACCAAGATAACTCGAAGTTCCAACCAATAAGAATCCTAATGAACCTAAAAAAAGGATAATGGCCCAGCAGAAATTACTTGTTTTTCGAGACCCCGTTATAAGTTCTATCCATATACGTTCTGATCGCCAACCCATATTAGATCCAGTTGTATTTTTTTGGAATTGAGAAAATAACCCAACCAAATGAATTTTATTTGACTTTTCCTTGTTTGCGAAGTAACTCTCATCAACTAGTACTATTTTTATGTAAACCTTTAGGAGTAATTCATCAAATTGCTTCTAGATCTAAAAAAAATAGATGAGATTTGTCCCTACTGCTGTCTGTATCTAAAAAATCTTGTTTTTTTGAACATGGAGAAATAAAGAAGCCATTGCAATTGCCGGAAATACTAGACCTACTAAAGGCACAAAAATAGAGGGTAAGTTGCTGAAAGTTGTCATAGAATGGGTACCTCGATTTAATATTTGTACCTGTTATTTTTTTGAGTTTTTTGTTATTGTTCTATTAAGATTTTTACCTGTTATTTTTCTATTTTTATATTGTTATAAAGAGATTTTTGAATCACTAGAATTCATATCATATATACTTATACCAAGTAGATTTTTATATAGAAATCTATATAGAATAGAATTCTATATAAAAATCTACTAAGTATATCTAAATGAGTATGAGTATATATATAAAATTATTAAATTATTAATAGAAATTCAATATTAATTAGAATTCTAATTTTAAATAGAATCAAAAAATAGTAATATTGAATATTCATTTTAGAATGAATTTTAGAATAGTATAATTAGATTATAATTATTATATTGAATATTGATATTGAATTCTATTTATATTAATATTATTATTTATATTTATAGTTATAATTTAATATTATATATTTATTTTATTACTAATTATACTAATAATAATAAATGATAAAAAAATGAAATAATTTAAAGCTCTACTTCATTTAATTTGGAGTCAAAGGAAAGAAAGCATGGAGCTGAAATAACTCACTAAGAACGCCCTTTAAAAGTTTACGCGGTACAATTGAATCAAATAAGCCCTTATGGAATAAATATTCAGTTTCTTGTGAACCTTCAGGTACTGTTATATTCAATGTTTGCTCAATTACTCTTTTACCCGCAAATGCAATGTAAGCATTGGGTTCGGCAATAATGATATCCCCCAACATACCAAAACTAGCCGTCACCCCACCAGTAGTAGGAGATGTAAGGATCGAGACATAGAATAACTTTTTATTTACTTGATAATCATATAAAACAGAAGATATTTTAGCCATTTGCATCAAGCTCAAACTTCCTTCTTGCATACGTGCTCCTCCAGAAGCACATACTAGAATCAGAGGTAAAAATTGATTGGCAGCATATTCGATCAAACGGGTGATTTTCTCACCTACTACGGATCCCATACTACCCCCTATAAACTGAAAATCCATAACCCCAATTGCTACGGGAATACCATTTAGTTGACCTGTGCCTGTTTGAACAGCATCAGTTAATCCTGTCTTTCTTTGATAAGAATCAATACGATCTTTATAAGATTCCTCATCCTCATAAGATTCCTCATCCTCATAAGATTTCTCATCCTCATAAGATTTCTCATCCTCATAAGATTCCTCATCCTCATAAGATTTCTCATCCTCATAAGATTTCTCATCCTCATAAGATTTCTCATCCTCATAAGATTCATCATAAGATTCCTCATAAGATTCCTCTTCTGAATTAAAGTCAATGGGATCCACCGAAACCATGTCCTCATCCATCGGATTCCAAGTACCTTCATCAATCAAAAGTTCAATTCTATCTGAACTGCTCATTTTCAAATGATATCCACAGTATTCACAAATATTCATTCTTGATTTCAAAAGTTTCTTATAATTTAATCCATAACAATCTTCATCTTCGCATTGAACCCACAAATGTCTGTAATCTGGAGTTTTCTCTTGAGTTTCCTCTAAATCTGGAGTTTCCTCTAAATCTGGAGTTTCCTCTAAATCTGGAGTTTTCTCTTGAGTTTCCTCTAAATCTGGAGTTTCCTCTAAATCTGGAGTTTTCTCTTGAGTTTCCTCTAAATCTGGAGTTTTCTCTTGAGTTTCCTCTAAATCTGGAGTTTCCTCTAAATCTTGAATTTCCTCTAGATGATTAGAACTTTCTCTTCTAGTTAAAGCACTATCACTCGTAGCATTCGTGCGACTGGAATTCCTTCTTTCACTAAGATTTCTGCCTTTACCACAAATGAAACTAGAAATGTAACTGTCATTATATTTATCACTATCACCTAAAATGTAACCATCAATACAGATTTTAGAACGAAGATAACTGTCAATGCAATTATGAATGTGATTATTCCAACTATATTTAGTATCATACATGTAATGATCATAGTCGGGATCGTCACTCTTAGATTCATTATTCAGATAGCTGAAATTCTTATAACTATAAAAAAAACATTCTAGTTCACTTAGAAAAGAATGATCATTATCAATCTCAAAAATTTGATTTTCAATATCAAAATATATGGAATAACTGTCCCTATTACTATCCCTAACTAAAAAAGTGTCATCAGATATTAAATTCCGAATGTTCTTAACGCCGACTAAATAATCAACATTACTATAACTAGAATTGTCACTATCACTCCACCTCTGAATGTTTTTATCCATATCAGTTAGAATTGGGTCTTCACTTACACTGGTATTTTCAATAGGACCAAAACTATCCATTGATTTACTTAGCCCACACCTGTATTCTAACTCCCTATTAAACAACATCGAATTGAACCACCATTTTTCCATAGAGCTTTCTTGCCTCTATTTACATGAAAATACACTAGATGAATAGTTATTCGATGAAAGATATCTTTTGAATATTTCATTTCCTATCACAATAAGCATATAAATCCAATCACTAGGATTATTAACTAATAATAATAACGAGTGAGTGGATATTAAAAAAAACGATTCTTTTTCTTGAGAACCCAGAGTATCGTTTCACTATATATGATATGTCACTATATGTGCTGGAACTTTTTTCTATTTCAATTTTATTATTATTATAGAATTGAAAAAATCTTGAAATTTAATAAAAAAA